ATTGAATTTCATTCGGAAGAGGAACCTTATAAAGATCGTATTGATTCTTATCAAAGAAAGACAGGATTGACGGAAGCTGTTCAAACAGGCACAGGTCAATTAAACGGTATTCCCGTAGCAATTGGGGTTATGGATTTTCAGTTTATGGGGGGTAGTATGGGATCCGTAGTAGGCGAGAAAATAACCCGTTTGATCGAGTATGCTACCAATCAATGTTTACCTCTTATTTTAGTGTGTGCTTCTGGAGGAGCACGCATGCAAGAAGGAAGTTTGAGCTTGATGCAAATGGCTAAAATATCTTCCGCTTTATATGATTATCAATCAAATAAAAACTTATTCTATGTATCAATCCTTACATCTCCGACTACAGGTGGGGTGACAGCTAGTTTTGGTATGTTGGGGGATATCATTATTGCCGAACCCAATGCCTACATTGCATTTGCGGGTAAAAGAGTAATTGAACAAACATTGAATAAGACATTACCTGAGGGTTCACAGTCGGCTGAATATTTATTCCATAAGGGCTTATTCGATCCAATCGTACCACGTAATCCTTTAAAAGCTATTTTGAGTGAGTTATTTCACCTCCATGTTTTCTTTCCTTTGAATCAAAATTCAATCAAGTAGAGCCTTAATCAAAAAAAAAAAAATTGGATTTGTGATCAACCAGTAGTTATTCATTTAGTTTAAACGAATCGAATTCAAAATCCAAAGAATGGATTTTTCTGTGGATTATTCTTTTTTTTTTTTACAGATATTACTAATTAGTAATTAGGAAATCTCTATGAAATAACATAAAAGAGTGAATTCTTTTTTTTTTTTATTTGTAAGAAAATCTTTATTCCAGTTAATTAAATTAAAATTATAAGACAAGAAAAATAAAAAATATTAATATAATAAATTAATAAATAAAAAATTGTATTATCATACATATATTTCATGTCGAAAGATGAAAAATTCTGTTCTACATTCCTTTTCCATATATATATATACTCATCTATATATAGAATTCTAGATTCATTCTAATTATTAGAGAATTCAAATAATTATACTCATGTAGATATACTTATTATAATTATAGAATTCTTCTAATTCTAAGAAATTTGAATAATTATATATATGAATATATGCATTAGAATAATTCTAAGATATTTTTCTAACAATAAATAACAGATAAAAATATTAATATAATTAGGATAAATAACAATAATAATAAATAACAGGTACAAATATTAAGTCTATTAAATCGAGGTATCCATTCTATGACAACTTTCAATAACTTACCCTCTATTTTTGTGCCTTTAGTGGGCTTAGTTTTTCCGGCAATTGCAATGGCTTCTTTATCTCTTCATGTTCAAAAAAACAAGATTTTTTATTTTTAAATACGATGGTGCCAAATCTTCTATATATATATATATATTTTTTAAGAATGCGACTTCTACCATAACACAGATATTTATTTAGTAGGATAGAGTATAACATATAGCTTACTCTTTCCATAAACGATTATACATGACATCTGAGTAAATGAATTATAAATATTTGAAAAAAAAAAAAAGAATCGAATAGATGGGAATCGGAGCGAATATCTGAGATATAGATATAGATATAAAGTAAATATATCTAGATATAAGTATCTATAGGAAATTATATGTCAGTTGATCTTATTATTTTAGATCTAAACAATTCGATGAATTACTCTTAAAGGTTCACATCAGAATAATACTAGTTGATGAGAGTTACTTCGGAAACCAACAAAAGTAAAGTAAAATTTATTTCGGTTATTTTTTTTATTCTTCCAATTCCAATAAAATGCAATTAGATCTAGTATGAGTTGGCGATCAGAACATATATGGATAGAATTTTTAAGGGGATCTCGAAAAACAAGCAATTTCTGCTGGGCCTTTATCCTTTTTTTAGGTTCATTAGGGTTTTTATTGGTTGGAACTTCCAGTTATCTTGGTAGAGATTTGATATCTTTATTTCCGTCTCAGCAAATCATTTTTTTTACACAGGGGATCGTGATGTCTTTCTATGGGATTGCAGGTCTCTTTATTAGTTCTTATCTAGGGTGCACAATTTTGTGGAATGTAGGTAGCGGTTATGATCGATTCGATAGAAAAGAAGGACTAGCGTCTATTTTTCGTTGGGGATTTCCTGGAAAAAATCGTCGCATTTTCCTCCGATTCCTTCTGAAAGATATTCAATCCATCAGAATCGAAGTGAAAGAGGGTATTTATGCACATCGTGTCCTTTATATAGAAATCAGAGGCCAGGGGGCCATTCCCTTGACTCGTAATGAGAAGAATTTTACCCCACAAGAAATTGAACAAAAAGCTGCAGAATTGGCCTATTTCTTGCGTGTACCAATTGAAGTATTTTGAAAAATGAAGCGAAGAATGAATGCTTTCGTATTCTTAGTTTTTAACACGAGGGAAAAACCGAGAAATTCTTTTTTTTTTTTATTTTGAATTAATACGTTAGATACAGATAGATTATATCTTGTAAATTATCTCGACTTTTTTTGTCAATCGAACTTTCTCTTTCTTTTTTTATTCTTTTTGGTATTCCTTAATTATAATTAACAAAATTACCAAAAGATTGGACCACTTATAACGAAAACTTCTGCCTTGTTTTGACACTCATTTTTGACCATAACATCATATAATAGTCTTGATAAAGTTCTCTTCCATTTTCTTGGACTGGATTGTGGGTAGTAGGCGAATTTTTTTTTTTTGAAATATTTTATATTTTGATCGAATAGAAAGGGACTTCTTTCACCTGTAAATCCTAATCCTGAAGTGGTTCTTTCGTGCATTCATCGAAATCGGGCAATTGCTTCAATTTTGAGTAATTGCTATATTTTGAAACAATAGATACTTTTTTTTTCTTGATTCGAATTTAAAAAGTGGATTCTTTGTTGTTTTTCTATTTTTGTATTGTTTCAAAATTTAAGGACTAGCCACTCAAGCACAAATAAAAAACAGAGAATAGATTGATAATAGAATCAATATGACTTGTAATAGAACTTATGTTTGATATGAATATTAAATATTGTATCGAGTTGACGAATGAAGTAGAAGAAAGTTCATTAAAAAAAAAAAAATAAAAGACGAAAAAATGGCAAAAACGAAAGCATTCATTCCCCTTCTATATCTTGCATCTATAGTATTTTTGCCCTGGTGGATCTCTCTTTCATTAAAAAAAAGACTAGAAGTTTTGGTTACTAATTGGTGGAATACTGGGCAATCTGAAATTTTCTTGAATATGATTCAAGAAAAAAATATTTTTAAAAAAGTTATAAAATTAGAGGGACTCTTCCTCTTGGACGAAATGATAAAAGAATACCCAGAAACACATCTACAAAAGCTTCCTATCGGAATTTACAAAGAAACAATCAAATTGATCAAGATACACAATCATGATCGTATCCATATGATTTTGTACTTCTCGACAAATATAATCTCTTTTATTATTCTAAGTGCTTATTCTATTCTAGGTAATGAACAACTTTTTCTTCTTAACTCTTGGATTCAAAAGTTCCTATATAACTTAAGTGATACAATCAAAGCTTTTTCTATTCTTTTATTAACTGATTTATGTATAGGCTTCCATTCGCCCCATGGTTGGGAACTAATGATTGGATCTATTTACAAAGATTTTGGATTTGCTCATAATGATCAAATTATATCCGGTCTTGTTTCCACTTTTCCAGTCATTCTAGATACAATTTTAAAATATTGGATCTTCCGTTATTTAAATCGTGTATCTCCGTCACTTGTAGTGATTTATCATTCAATAAATGACTAAAAAATGATCCACTGATCCAATTTTCAGGTTTGTTACTTTGTACATAAGTAAAACATTAATAATTTTACTTATTTCTTCTACCCATCCAGGAGAATTCTTCCTAGATTCGAGTAAAATTATTTCAGTAAATAGCAGAATCAGGGATAGGGAACTATACTAGCAACCTACCTAATTTTATTGTAGAAATTTTCGGGATCAATGATTGGACCATGCAAACTAGAAATACCTTTTTTTGGATAAAGGGAGAGATTACTCGATCCATTTTCCTATCGCTCATGATATATATAATAACTGGGGCACCTGTTTCAAATGCATATCCCATTTTTGCACAGCAGGGTTATGAAAATCCACGAGAAGCGACCGGCCGTATTGTCTGTGCCAACTGCCATTTAGCTAATAAGCCCGTGGATATTGAGGTTCCACAAGCTGTACTTCCGGATAGTGTATTTGAAGCAGTTGTTCGAATTTCTTATGATAAGCAATTGAAACAAGTTCTTGGGAATGGTAAAAAAGGAGCTTTGAATGTGGGGGCTGTTCTTATTTTACCTGAGGGGTTTGAATTAGCCCCCCCCGATCGTATTTCGCCCGAGATTAAAGAAAAGATAGGCAATCTGTCTTTTCAGAACTATCGTACCACTAAAAAAAATATTCTTGTGATAGGTCCTGTTCCTGGTCAGAAATATAGTGAAATCACCTTTCCTATTCTTTCTCCGGACCCTGCTACTAAGAAAGATGTTTACTTCTTAAAATATCCCATATATGTAGGTGGGAACAGAGGAAGGGGCCAGATTTATCCCGACGGCAGTAAGAGTAATAATAATGTTTATAATGCTACAGTAGCGGGTATAGTAAGCAAAATAATACGAAAAGAAAAGGGAGGATATGAAATATCCCTAGTGGATACATTGGATGGGCGTCAAGTGGTGGATATTATCCCTCCAGGACCAGAACTTCTTATTTCAGAGGGCGAATCTATCAAACTTGATCAACCATTAACGAGCAATCCTAATGTGGGTGGATTTGGTCAGAGGGAGGCGGAAATAGTACTTCAAGATCCATTACGTGTCCAAGGCCTTTTGTTCTTTTTTGCATTTATTATTTTAGCACAAATCTTTTTGGTTCTTAAAAAGAAACAATTTGAAAAGGTTCAATTGTCCGAAATGAATTTCTAGATCGGTGGATTTCTCAAC